ATTGAAAACATTATAATAATCGGAGAGAACACTGATTAGAGCGCAGCCTGAGGCTTTCCTGTTTCCGGGGGGGTTTATAGGAGTCTTAGACATCTCAGGCGAATGGGGGGGTAGGGGGGGTTTACCGCGCAAAAACGAGGGGGACACTCAGGAATATAGTGGTATTAAGGGAATCATTATGCTCATGATATACAAATATGCAATTCTTATGTAATGTCTATTGAGCATTCACAAGCTTCCTTGGGGCCAAGAAAAATGTACCCCCTTGTTAGTTAGGACCGTATGCGCTCTGTAATGCCAAATGAAAGGAAGACAAAAAAGAGAACCCCTTGCCCCCGTGGAGTGAACGCTCGGCTTGCTGGGTAACGAGGAGTCTCCATTAACACCATTAACTTATGCAAGCGTCGGTAAAGTTATGAGGGATAAGTCAATACATGGACCTGAAATAGGAACCAGATGCCAGGAATAGTGCACTAGGTGAAACCCCCACAATTATTGTCCCTCACCTTCAATAAGAGTATGCTTTAAGTTATGTGCTTGTTGGTCGGTTCTTACTGATCAAATTAGGTTATTTTGACGAGATGCAATGTACTTGGTATATATGGGTTAATTGACTAGGATTTTGAGTCGTTAAATCTCCCCATCCTTGATGAGTAGATTGTACTGGTTTTCCAAGAGTTGCTTAATTGATCTCTTTAGGAATGTTGATGTATGAATGGTTCATTTCAAGGAATGGTGTTAATACATACAATGCACTGATGGTCTACTGTATTATGGTTCACACCATAGTATGGTGTAAATGCATATATGCACTTACAAATTCTAATCAAAGATTAGTTTAGTTTAGAATCCTAGCTTTGGGAGTTAGGGGTGGGAGTTAAAATCTCCTTTCTTTGAGCAATAGGAAGGATTTAAACCTTCATCTGCCGGTTTACAAGACCGGTGCTTTGGACGTTGAGCTACTAGTGCTAAGATCATTGAAGAGCTTTGTTTTCTGCCCAGCCTGCTAGTGGGGCTAAGACTAAGAAAAGGGTGAAATACAAGAGGGATGCGACTTGGCCAATGATGATGAAGGGGTGTTCGACGGGCATTCCTCCGATTCATGTCAGAATTGCAACGTCTGCAACTAGAGTTCAGAATAGGAACTGGGTGAGCTGGCGGAAGGTTAGGCCACGTTGTTTAGAAGTGTGAAGAATTGGGACAACTATTAAAACAAGGATGGAGGAGAGAAGGGCCAAGACCCCGCCAAGTTTGTTAGGGATCGATCGGAGAATGGCGTATGCGAATAGGAAATATCATTCCGGTTTGATGTGGGGAGGGGTAACCAGGGGGTTGGCCGGGGTGAAGTTGTCCGGATCTCCGAGAAGATTGGGTGCGAATAATGCAAGGGAGGTAAGCGCAAGTAGGAGGGCCGCAAAGCCAAGGAGGTCTTTATAGGAGAAATAGGGGTGGAAAGAGATTTTGTCTGCGTCGGAGTTTAAGCCAAGGGGATTATTAGAGCCGGTTTCGTGTAGGAAAAGTAGGTGTACTGCTGTTGCGGCGGCAATAACAAAGGGGAAAAGGAAGTGGAATGCAAAGAATCGTGTTAGGGTGGCATTATCTACCGCAAATCCCCCTCAAATTCATTGGACTAAGACGTTTCCGATGTATGGGACGGCTGAGAGAAGGTTAGTGATGACTGTTGCACCTCAGAAAGACATTTGGCCTCAGGGGAGGACGTAGCCTACGAATGCAGTCATTATTACTAAAAGGAGAAGGACAACCCCAATGTTTCATGTCTCTTTATAGAGGTATGAGCCGTAGTAGAGGCCCCGTCCGATGTGAAGGTAAATGCAGATAAAGAAGAAAGATGCACCGTTGGCGTGCATGTTACGGATAAGTCAGCCGTAGTTTACATCTCGACAGATGTGAGCAACAGAGGAAAAAGCCGTGGCGATATCAGAAGTGTAATGCATGGCAAGAAAAAGTCCTGTCAGGATTTGTGAGATCAAGCAGAGGCCGAGGAGTGAGCCAAAGTTTCATCAGACTGAGATGTTTGAAGGGGTGGGTAGGCCGACTACTGCATCGTTAGCAATTTTTAGCAGAGGGTGGGTTTTTCGGAGGCTAGCCATTTAGGGTTCTTGTAGTTGAGTTACAACGGTGGTTTTTCAAGCCACTAGTCTAGGTTAGAGTCCTGGTAAGAATGATGTTTGACGTTGTCTCTCTATTTTTGATCGGATTAGTATTAGGGTTGGCTGCTGTAGCCGCAAACCCCTCCCCCTACTTTGCTGCCTTAGGGCTGGTAGTGGTAGCAGGTATGGGTTGTGGAGTACTGGTGGGTAATGGAGGCCCCTTTTTGTCGTTAGTTTTATTTCTAATTTATCTAGGGGGGATGTTGGTTGTGTTTGCGTATTCTGCTGCACTGGCGGCAGAGCCTTATCCTGAGGGGTGGTTTAATGGATCGGTTGCCCTGTATATGGGCCTATACCTAATAGGGGTTGGGCTTGCAGGGATGATTTTTCGGGGAGGGTGATATAGTTTTTGTCTGCCCGGGGATGAGGTGGGTGATTTAGGGGTGCTACGGGGAGAGGTCGAGGGTGTGGCCTTAATATATTCTTGGGGGGGAGGGCTGTTGGCACTAGCTGCCTGAGTCCTTTTGCTCACGCTGCTAGTTGTCCTTGAGCTCACTCGAGGGCTAGGGCGGGGAACAATTCGGGCCGTTTAGAGAAGGGCAAGGAAGGTAGCAAGGGTTACTGTGAGAAGGGATAGTCCCAGGAATGTTTTGATAGCCCCGCGCTGGGCGTCGCTCATTGTGGTAGTCAAGGGGATGTTAGATGAAGCCACTCCCTTTGGTCCCGACTTCTCGAACCATGCTTGGTCAACCAGCTGGTGGGATATTAGTTGACCAAAGGTAAGGGCTAGCAGGGAGCTGAAACGGTGGGCGGTGGTAGGATAGTGGCCTAGATTAGAAGAGAATGTAGAAATTATAGTTCGGTAATACGAGTTGTAAATGAATGTCAGAAGTTTATAAAGCTCAAATGCCAGGAAAACTCCTACAAGGGTGAGGATGATGGCGCAGACTTTGGCGTAGGGGTGTATTGTCATCACAGCTGTTTTTAGGGGGGGAAAGCTAGCTGTGATGAGAAGGCCGGCCACGATGCTTCCCCAAGCTAGACGCTTTAGAGAATTAATTACCTCTGGAGTGTTCTCATTAATAACTATGTGAGTACCATATCGAGGGTGCCCAACAAGGACAAAGCATATTAGGCGTACGCTATAGACTGCCGTGAGGATGGTTGCAATGAAGATAAGGATTAGGGCACAGGCGTTTAGGTGGGATGTGTTGAGGGCTTCAATGATTGCGTCTTTAGAGAAGAATCCCGCGAGGAAGGGGGTGCCTGTGAGGGCGAGGCTTCCGAGGGTGAAGCAAGAGGAGGTGAAGGGGGTTAGGTGATGTATGCCTCCCATCTTTCGGATATCTTGTTCGTCATTAAGACTATGGATAATTGATCCGGAGCAGAGGAAAAGCATGGCCTTGAAGAAGGCATGCGTGCAGATGTGTAGGAAGGCGAGTTGGGGTTGGTTAAGGCCAATGGTGACTATCATTAAGCCTAGTTGGCTGGATGTGGAAAAGGCAACAATTTTTTTGATGTCGTTCTGAGTAAGGGCACAGGTAGCTGTAAATATAGTGGTGAGGGCTCCTAAACAAAGGCAGATTGTGAGGGCAGTTTGATTGTTCTCTATCATAGGGCTAACACGGACTAGTAGGAAGATGCCTGCCACAACCATGGTGCTTGAATGCAATAGGGCAGATACTGGTGTAGGACCTTCCATTGCAGAGGGAAGTCAGGGGTGCAGGCCAAATTGTGCCGACTTGCCGGTGGCTGCGACGATGAAGCCGATAAGGGGAAAGGTGAGGTCGTAGCTTTTGGATGAGGCAACTAGGTGGTGGAGTTCTCAAGAGTTGAGGTTCATAGCTATTCAAGCTATAGCAAAGATGAGGCCGATGTCACCGACACGGTTATAGAGGACTGCTTGTATTGCAGCAGTGTTCGCGTCTGCCCGGCCGTACCACCATCCAATGAGTAAAAACGACATGATGCCAACTCCTTCCCACCCGATGAACAATTGGAACAGGTTGTTAGCTGTAACAAGAATAATCATGGCTACAAGGAAAATTAGAAGGTATTTAAAGAATCGGAAAATATAAGGATCTGAGTGCATATATCAAGTGGCAAATTCGAGGATGGACCAAGTGACATAGAGGGCAATAGGCGTAAAGATAATCGAGTAGTGGTCAAATTTAATGCTAAGGTTGACATCAAAGGTCAATGTGTTTATTCAATTTCAGGAGGTGATAATCAGCTCTGTGCCTTCATTGAGAAAAAGGAAAAGGGGGGCGAGGCTAATTAGGAAAGCTATCTTAACGGCGAGTTTAATGTTGGCGGGAAGTTCGGGGTTAATTTCGGGCTTAAGGGTGAGAGTGGTTATGACTGGATAAGTTAGAAGGAAAAAAATGAAGATAAGGCTAGAGGTTATCATAAGGGCTGAGGTTGACATAGCTGCTACTTGGATTTGCACCAAGAGTTTTTGGTTCCTAAGACCAACGGATGAGCTGTTATCCTTTAGAAGCGAGAGAGCACGGTCGATGGGAGCCAGGGATTCCAACCCTGGTGATCAAGGTTAGCAACCTCGATTGCATGCGGGCCTCCCTCGGTGGACAAGAGGGGTTTAACCACTATCTCCAGAATCACAATCTGGCGTTTTGATTAAACTATATCTACATCCGAGCCAACCCCAAATTAGACCGGGTTTAAAGATAAGGGCAAGGAGGGGGAGCAAGTGGAGGGCTATCAGTAGGTGTTCTCGAGAGAATGAGGGCGGAATAGTAATGATGTGGGCAGGGAGTTGGCCACGTTGGGTCATAAGGAACATATACAGGGAGTAGCCAGCAGTAATCAAGGTGCCGGTACCTGTTAAGGCAAGGGTTCATCAAGATCAGTTGAATATGCCGGTGATTACTATGAGCTCGGCCATGAGATTGGGGAGTGGGGGAAGAGCCAAGTTAGCAAGGCTGGCAATAAACCACCAGGTTGTTATTAGTGGCAGGGCTATTTGGAGGCCGCGGGCTAGTAACATTGTTCGGGTATGAGTACGTTCGTAGTTGGTGTTGGCCAGGCAAAAGAGGGCGGAGGAGGTTAGGCCGTGGGCAATCATGAGGATTAGGGCCCCAGCGAAACCTCATGGGGTTTGAATTAGAATGCCTCCTACTACAAGGCCTATGTGACCAACTGAGGAGTATGCGATGAGGGACTTCAGGTCTGTCTGACGTAGGCAGATAGAGCCTGTTATAATGACGCCTCATAAGGCGAGAACAATAAATGGGTAGCCAAGCTCCTTCGTTAGGGGGTCTAAAATAATGAGGATGCGTATCATGCCGTAGCCGCCAAGTTTTAGTAGGACAGCGGCAAGGATTATAGAGCCGGCGACGGGGGCTTCTACGTGGGCTTTAGGCAACCAGAGATGGACGCCGTATAGTGGCATTTTGACTAAAAATGCAAGCAAGCATGCGGCTCACCAGAAGTTGTCAGCATGGCTGGCGTAGATAAGGGGTTTAGCGTACTGAAGGGTCAGTATAGAAAGAGAGCCAGTAGTATTTTGCAATAGTAGGAGAGCCACAAGAAGGGGGAGGGAGCCCGCAAGGGTATAGAAGAGGAAGTAGGTGCCCGCGTTTAGGCGTTCCGTCTGATTTCCCCATCGTGTGATGAGGAAAAGTGTGGGGATTAGTGTTGCCTCAAATATAACATAAAATATGATAACTTCAGTGGCACTGAAGGCAAGAATAAGGAAAGACTGAAGGCTGATTATGAGGGTGATGTATAGGCGTTGCCGGTGGATGGGTTCAGATGATATGTGGTTCTGGCTTGCAATAATTATAAGGGGAAGAAGCCAGCATGATAGGACGAGTAGGGGGCTTGAGAGAGGGTCGACGCCCATATAGGGCGTGAGGTGAACCCAGGCGGTGTCCCATGGTTTCTTCATCCAAACTAGACTAAGGACGGCAATTAGTAGACTGTTGGCTGTGGTGGCCTGTCAAACTCACTTAGTGTGGGAGAACCAGGTAGTTGGAATGAGCATGAGGGTTGGAATGAGGACTTTTAGCATTGCAGTAGGTTAAGGTTTTGGAGACGGTCAGTGCCGTGTGTTCGAGCAGTGGCTACAAGGAGAGCGAGGCCTGCCCCTGCTTCACAGGCTGAAAAAGCCAGCAGGAGCATGGGGGCAACTGAGAAACAGGTGGACCCTGACTGCAGGGTTCATAGTGAAAGGGCGATGAAGAGGGAGAGTATTATGCCTTCTAGGCAAAGGAGGGCGGATAAGAGGTGTGTTCGATGGAAGGTCAGTCCCGTGAGGCCTAAAATAAATGCTGTTGAGAAAGCGAAGTGAACAGGGGTCATTAGGCAATTGTGGACTCAAACCACAAGTTTTTGAGCCGAAATCAAATATTTTTCTTAAACTAAGTGCCTATTCAGCTCATTCTAGTCCGCCTTGCATTCACTCGTAAATAAGGCCGAGGGTAAGAAGGATGAGGACGGCAGAGGCCCAGAAGAAGGTTATTAGGGGGGAAGAGAGCTGGTCCCCTCAGGGAAGGGGGAGGAGGAGTGCAATTTCTAGGTCAAAGAGAAGGAATAAAATTGCGACGAGGAAAAATCGTAGGGAGAAGGGGAGGCGCGCTGTTCCAAGGGGGTCGAATCCGCACTCATATGGGGATAGTTTCTCGTAGTCGGGGGTTATTTGAGGGAGTCAAAAGGAGACGATAGCAAGAATAATTGACAGGGCTACAGTGATGGTAATACAAGTTGTGATAAGGCTAGTCATGTACTTTTCCTTGGATTTTAACCAAGACCGGGTGATTGGAAGTCACTTATACTCGTTTTAATACTAGAAAAGTTAAGATCCTCATCAGTAGATGGAGATGTATAGGAATAATCACACAACATCGACGAAGTGTCAGTATCAGGCGGCTGCTTCAAAGCCGAAGTGGTGGCTAGATGTAAAGTGGTACTGAATTTGTCGGAGAAGACACACGGCTAAGAAAGAGGAGCCAATGATCACATGTAGTCCGTGGAAGCCAGTGGCTACGAAGAAAGTTGAACCGTAAACGCCGTCTGCAATTGTGAAGGGGGCTTCGTAATATTCGAGTCCTTGGAGGAATGTAAAATAGAATCCGAGAAGAATCGTTAGGGCGAGGGATTGAATTGCTTCTTTTCGTGCTGCTTCCATGATGCTGTGGTGGGCTCAGGTGACAGTCACGCCTGATGCCAGGAGGACAGCAGTGTTGAGAAGGGGCACCTCAAAGGGGTCAAGAGTTGTAATACCTGTTGGGGGTCAGCAGCCTCCAAGTTCTGGGGTGGGTGCAAGGCTGGAGTGGTAGAAGGCTCAAGAGAATCCTAGGAAGAAGAACACTTCGGAGGTAATAAACAGGATCATGCCGTAGCGAAGGCCTTTTTGGACAGGAGGCGTGTGGTGCCCTTGGAAAGTTCCTTCCCGGACAATATCCCGTCATCATTGGTACATGGTTAGAAGGAGGAGGGCGGTCCCTAAAGATATTAGGACGGTGGAGTTAAAATGGAACCAGATTGCGAGACCAGATGTTATCAGGAGAGCGGCGACTGCGCCTGTAAGCGGTCAAGGGCTGGGGTCAACTATGTGGTATGCGTGTGCTTGATGGGCCATTAGACGTTTTCTTGTAAGTATAGGCTTAAGAGAAGGACGAAGACGTAGGCCTGAATCATTGCAACGGCCACTTCTAGGAGGGTAAGTAAGAAGAGGAGGGTAGCTGTCAGAAGTGCGACAGTTGGCATTATTGGGGCTAGGACGAAAGCAGCGGTTGCAATTAGTTGGATAAGTAGATGGCCTGCTGTAAGGTTGGCTGTAAGTCGTACGCCAAGGGCGATTGGTCGGATAAATAAGCTAATTGTTTCGATAATGATCAGGACTGGAATTAGTGGGGTTGGGGTGCCTTCGGGGAGAAGGTGGCCTAGTGCCACGGTTGGTTGGTTTCGCATGCCAATCAGGACAGTGGCTAGTCAGAGGGGAACTGCAAAGCCCATGTTTAAAGACAGTTGGGTCGTAGGTGTAAAGGTGTATGGGAGGAGACCAAGCATGTTAAGGGAGATGAGGAATAGCATGAGTGAGGTAAGAAGGACTGCCCAGTTGTGTCCAGGGGTATTTAGGGGTAGGAAGAGTTGTTGAGTAAATCGATAAATGAATCAGCCCTGGAGGGTAATAAATCGATTGGTGATTCATTGTGGGGAAGGTTTAGGGAATAGAATTCATGGAAGTACGAGGGCTAGGGCCATCAGGGGGATGCCTAGGAAGACGGGGCTTGTGAATTGGTCGAAAAAGCTTAGGATCATGGTCAGGTTCAGGGCTCTGTTGTGGGGGTTTGAGTGCTTTGGGCTGTTAGTTCATTTGGGAATGTGTAGGCTGCAACTTTAGGTGGGATAACGATCAGGAAAACGAGTCATGAGAAGAGAAGAATGGCAAACCAGGGGGAGGGGTTGAGTTGAGGCATGTCGCTAAGGGTGGTTGGTAGTCACCAATCTTTAGCTTAAAAGGCTAACGCTGTACCGGTTTAGCTTCTTAGCGATGCGTCTTGAAGTATAAGGGATGATCAGTTTTCGAAATGTTCGAGTGGAACCGCTTCAACGACGATAGGCATAAAGCTATGATTAGCTCCACAGATTTCTGAGCATTGTCCATAAAATACCCCGGGACGGGATGCAATGAAAGCTGTTTGATTTAGGCGGCCAGGAACTGCGTCTATTTTAACGCCAAGAGCAGGAACTGCTCAGGAGTGAAGAACGTCTTCGGCGGAGACCAGCACTCGGACAGGGGACTCGACGGGGACTACTATACGATGATCAGCTTCTAGTAGTCGGAACTGTCCTGGTGTTAGGTCTTGCGTGGGAATTATATAGGAGTCAAATCCTAGGTCTTCGTAGTCCGTATATTCATAGCTTCAGTATCATTGGTGGCCTATTGCTTTAATTGTGAGGTGGGGGTCGTTGATCTCGTCTATTAGGTAAAGAATACGCAGCGAGGGGAGGGCGATCAGGATGAGGATGACAGCTGGAAGAATGGTTCAAATGACTTCGATCTCTTGGGAGTCTAGAATGTACTTGTTTGTCAGCTGTGTAGAGACCATGGCAATAATAATGTAAAGTACTAGTGTGCTAATAAGTAGAACAATTATTAAGGCGTGGTCGTGGAAGTGGAGAAGTTCTTCTATTACAGGGGAAGCCGCGTCTTGGAAGCCAAGTTGAGAGGGATGAGCCATTAGCGTTAAGATACGCGGGATTTTAACCCACAATTCGGCCTCGACAAGGCGGCGTAATTACCTGTTTTACTAATATCTTATTAAGAAAGTGGCAGAGCGGTTATGTGGTTGGCTTGAAACCAGCTTATGGGGGTTCGACTCCTCCCTTTCTCGTTAATTCGCCTGAACTTGAACAAAGGCAGGCTCCTCGAATGTGTGGTAGGGAGGAGGGCAGCCGTGCAGTCATTCGATATTTGTTGTGGTTAGTGATACGTTAAGGACTTCACGTTTTGCAGCGAATGCTTCTCAGAGGATAAATAGGAACATAATCACTGCAATAAGCGAGATAAGGGATCCAATAGAGGAGACTGTGTTTCACAGCGTATAGGCGTCTGGGTAATCCGAGTACCGTCGAGGTATCCCGGCAAGCCCAAGGAAGTGTTGAGGGAAGAATGTTAAGTTTACACCAACAAACATGACCCCAAAATGGATTTTAGTTCAAGTGGAGTGAAGGGTATAGCCTGTGAACAGGGGGAATCAGTGGACGAAAGCTGCAACAATGGCAAAGACAGCGCCCATTGATAAAACGTAGTGGAAATGGGCGACTACGTAGTATGTATCGTGAAGTACGATGTCGAGGGATGAGTTGGCCAGGACAATCCCGGTCAGGCCTCCAACTGTAAAGAGGAAAATAAAGCCTAGTGCTCAAAGGAGGGGAGTCTCTCATTGGATTGAGCCCCCGTGAAGGGTAGCTAGTCAGCTGAAGACTTTTACGCCTGTAGGAATTGCGATAATTATTGTAGCGGAGGTGAAATATGCTGTGTCTACGTCCATACCGACTGTGAACATGTGGTGTGCCCATACGATAAACCCAAGAAGGCCGATTGCCATTATAGCTCAAACCATACCCATATATCCGAAAGGTTCTTTCTTACCGGAGTAGTAGGCTACGATGTGTGAGATTATTCCAAAGCCTGGGAGAATCAGAATGTAGACTTCAGGGTGGCCGAAGAATCAGAATAAGTGTTGATAAAGAATGGGGTCCCCTCCGCCTGCAGGGTCGAAGAAAGTGGTGTTTAAGTTTCGGTCTGTTAAAAGCATAGTAATTCCGGCAGCAAGGACAGGTAGTGAGAGGAGAAGAAGGACTGCCGTAATTAGGACAGCTCAGACGAATAGAGGTGTTTGGTACTGAGAGATAGAAGGAGGTTTCATATTGATAATCGTGGTAATAAAATTGATTGCTCCAAGAATTGAAGAAATCCCCGCTAGGTGGAGTGAGAAGATAGTGAGGTCAACAGAGGCACCAGCGTGGGCCAGGTTCCCTGCGAGAGGGGGATAGACGGTTCAGCCCGTTCCGGCGCCCGCTTCTACGCCAGACGAGGCAAGGAGAAGTAAGAAGGAGGGTGGGAGCAGTCAAAAGCTCATATTGTTCATTCGAGGGAAGGCCATGTCAGGCGCGCCGATCATTAATGGGATAAGTCAGTTTCCGAATCCGCCGATCATAATTGGCATTACTATAAAGAGGATCATAACGAAGGCGTGGGCCGTAACGATTACATTGTAAATCTGGTCGTCTCCGAGAAGTGCGCCGGGTTGGCTCAGTTCAGCCCGGATTAGTAGGCTTAAAGCTGTGCCGACTATTCCGGCTCAGGCACCAAATACTAAATAAAGGGTGCCAATGTCTTTGTGATTGGTTGAGAAGAGTCAACGTGTAGTTGCCACAGGTAGGATGGCTGAGGGTTCAAGCGGTGGATTGTAGTCCCACATACAGAGGTTTAAGTCCTCTTTCTATCAAGCCCCGAGGTGTTGTCACATGCAGGATTGCAAATCCTGAGTCGTCGTTTAACCCCGACCGGGGCTTAGGCCTTCCCCCGCCTTTTTTTGTTATCCAAGGCGGGGGAAGGAGTAGATGGATGCTCGCAGGCTTGAGCGCTTAGCTGTTAACTAAGAGTTTGCAGGATCGAGGCCTGCCTATCTAGAAAGGCTTTAGCTTAATTAAAGCATCTGTTTTGCATGCAGAAGATGTGGGGTAGTGTCCTGCAAGTCTTATCAGGGTCTGGGGGATTTTCACCCCCGCTTAGGGCTTTGAAGGCCCTTGGTCTGATGTTAACCTAAGTCCCTAAAGAGAGAGGAGTGCCAGGGTGGCGGGGGTAATGGGTAGCAGAAGCATAGCTGCGGTTGTAGTGGTGGCAAGGGGTAATGTCAGGTTGGTGGATGGCAATCGTCAGGGCGTAGTGCCAGAGAGGGAGTTGGGTGACATAGTAAGGGTTATGGCGTAGGATAGTCGTAGGTAGAAGTATAGGCTCAGGAGGGCACTGAGGGCGGCGATGGTGGCGGTAAGTGCGAGGTCTTGTTTGGTTAGTTCTTGAAGAATAAGTCACTTTGGTATGAAACCGGTAAGTGGTGGGAGTCCGCCTAGCGAGAGCAGGATTAGGGGAGTAAGGGCGGTTAAAGCTGGGGCCTTCGATCAAGAAGTTGCTAGGGCGTTTACGGTAGTGGCATTGTTTAGTTTAAACACAAGGAAGGTTGAAAAGGTTATTACGAAATAAGTAAGAAGGGTCAACAAGGTGAGGGAGGGCGTGAATTGGAGAACCAGAATTATCCAGCCTAGGTGGGCAATGGAGGAGTAGGCCAGGATCTTTCGAAGCTGTGTCTGATTTAAGCCTCCTCAGCCGCCCACAAGAGTAGAGGCTACTCCAAGAGCAATAAGGGTTGTTGAACTAGTGGGCTGAATTTGCAGAAGGAGGGCGAAGGGTGCAAGCTTTTGTCAAGTGGACAAAATCAGGCCTGTAGTTAGGTCTAGTCCTTGAAGGACCTCGGGGAGCCATGAGTGGACGGGGGCAAGTCCGATTTTTAGGGCCAGGGCCATAGTGACGAGGGTTAGAGGCAGCGGGTGTGATATCTGTTGAATCTCCCACTGTCCTGTGAGCCAGGCGTTAGTGGTGCTGGCAAAGAGTAGCATGGCTGCGGCGGTGGCTTGAGTTAAGAAGTATTTTGTGGTGGCTTCTACTGCCCGGGGGTGGTGGTGTTGGGCTATTAGGGGGATGATGGCAAGAGTGTTTATCTCAAGCCCCATTCATGCGAGGAGCCAATGAGAGCTCGCAAATGTAATTGTGGTTCCCAGGCCGAGTCCTATGAGCAGGGTGGCTAAAATGTACGGATTCATTAGCAAGGGATGGGGTTTAACCAACATATTTGGGGTATGGGCCCAAAAGCTTGTTTAGCTGACCGTACTAGGAAGTGGTGTAGTGGAAGCACTAAGAGTTTTGATCTCTTCAGGTGGGGTTCGAGTCCCCTCTTTCTAAGGAGATGGGAGGAATTTAACCTCCATTATTCACTCTATCAAAGTGGCCCTTTAACTTCAGGCACAGCTCCTGTTTATAGCTGGGGTGGCAGCCCTGCGAAGGCAGTTGGGAGTGCAAGGTGTCAGATGACAAGGGCCAGCGTGAGGGGAAGAAAATTTTTCCAGATCAGATGCATGAGCTGGTCGTATCGGAATCGTGGGTAGGAGGCTCGGACTCAAAGGAATAGTACAGAGAGGAGGGCCGCTTTCGTCATAAGATTGACCGCAGTCAGTTCTGGGAAAGTGGGTACGTGGGAGGCGCCAAGGAAGAGAGTAGCAGAAAGTGTATTTATGAGCAGAATGTTTGCGTACTCGGCTAGGAAAAATAGTGCGAAGGGGCCTCCTGCGTATTCGACGTTAAACCCGGAGACTAGCTCGGACTCACCTTCTGTAAGATCAAAGGGGGCACGGTTAGTTTCGGCCAGGGTTGAAATGTATCACATTGCCGCCAATGGTCAAGCAGGCAGGACTAGCCAGACAGTTTCTTGGGCAATGTTGAAGGTTTGTAGGGTGAAGCCCCCAGTAAAAATAATGATGTTGAGTAGAATTAGGCCAAGGCTTACTTCATAAGAGATGGTTTGAGCTACGGCCCGGAGGGCTCCGATGAGGGCATATTTCGAATTGGAGGCTCATCCTGAGCCAAGGATAGAATACACTGCGAGGCTGGACATGGCTAGAATAAAGAGGATACCAAGGTTTAGGTCGGCCACTGGGTAGGGAAGAGGCATTGGGACTCAAAGGAGAAGGGCTAGGGTAAGGGCAAGTATTGGGGCAAGAAGAAATAGGACTGGGGATGCGGTGGAAGGTCGAACGGGTTCCTTGATGAACAGTTTTACTCCGTCTGCAATGGGCTGAAGTAGTCCGTAAGGTCCAACGATGTTGGGCCCTTTCCGTAGTTGCATGTAGCCTAAGACTTTCCGTCCAAGCAGGGTTAAGAAGGCGACGGCCAGGAGAACGGGGACAATAAAGGCCAAAGGGTTGATAATGTGGGTAATGATGGTAGAGAGCATAGTTAAAAAGAGGATTTGAACCCCTGTGGAAAGGGCTTAGGCCTTCTGCATTTCGCCGGGCTCTGCCACTTTAACATGCCATGCTCTCAGGCTGGTGGGCATGCCCCCTTACCTATTTTAGTTGTCTTCACTAGGTGGGGGTGAGGCGTGCTTTGAGCATTGGCCCCTCCTTTTCGGTCCTTTCGTACTAGAAAAGGTCATACCATAGATAGAAACTGACCTGGATTACTCCGGTCTGAACTCAGATCACGTAGGACTTTAATCGTTGAACAAACGAACCCTTAATAGCGGCTGCACCATTAGGATGTCCTGATCCAACATCGAGGTCGTAAACCCCCTTGTCGATATGGGCTCTAAAAGAGGATTGCGCTGTTATCCCTAGGGTAACTCGGTCCGCTGATCGGCAGTAGCCGGATCTAAAATGGTCAGAAATTCTGCTCCTTAGAGCGGTTAGCTCTTGGTTCTGGAAATATGGTGTTTCCATTCCACATGGGGGTTATTTGTCTCCCCAGGGTCGCCCCAACCAAAGACATTAGGACAGGGTTCATTTAGTTCAGCCCGTTAAACTGGGGTGTTTGACGTGATCTGTCTTAGTGTCTAAAGCTCCATAGGGTCTTCTCGTCTTATGTTGTTATTCCCGCTTCTGCACGGAAAGATCAATTTCATTGGCTGGAAAAAGGAGACAGCTAAGCCCTCGTGATGCCATTCATACAGGTCTCCATTTAAAAGACAAGTGATTGCGCTACCTTTGCACGGTCAAAATACCGCGGCCGTTGAACTTATAGTCACTGGGCAGGCGGGACCTCTTATTCGTTAATTTTGCAAGAGGCGATGTTTTTGGTAAACAGGCGAGGCTTCAGGTGTTTGCCGAGTTCCTTCTCTTTCTTTTAGCCTTTCCCTTTAGGCACACCAGTGTGGGGTTAACGGTTAGTTCCTGGATACTTTTCTGGTGTGGTCTGTTGCTGTCCAGTGCCCTCTTCCATTGGGGCCGTTAAGTTTCGGTGGCGGTTCGTTCCGATGTACACTTGTGCTTGGGAGAGGGTCTTGGCCCTCTTATTACTCATGTTAGCAGGATCGCTCCCATGGTGGCATGGGACGGCTTGATAATTGTAGGGGTTAAGGTAAAGTTATCGGGATCGAAGGGTTTATTTAAATGTCTGAGCTTTAACGCATTCCGCAGGGATGGCTGCTTTTAGGCCCACCCTAACATTTGTCCTTATTTATTCTGATTTTTATCCTCCTGGGAAAGTTGTGTCTTTTTTCAAAGGGGCTGTACCCCCTTTGACTAACTCCTTAGGTTTCTTGGACAACGAGTGGTGGTGAGACCAAGTTGAAGGAAGAAGCCTAAAGGCTGAACTCCTATCCATCTCTCAAGCAACCAGCTATAACTAAGTTCGGTAGGTCTGTCACCGCTACTCGAAGCTCTTCCCACTCTTTTGCCACAGAGAAGGGTGTGCCCTGGTTGATAGGCTGTCTTGGAGTAGCTCACCTAGTTTCGGGGTTTTAAACTAAAATAAGTCTTGCTTAAATTTTACTAACTAAATCATGATGCAAAAGGTACGAGGGGTAATCTCTGCTTTTCTAGGCTTTACTGGGTTGTTTCATTTCTCTTTCAGCAGTCCCTTGCGGTACTTTCTTTATAGCGCCGTAGGCTCTTTTCTGTCTCCCATACTAGGATGGTAAAATGGTTTGTTTGAGCATTTTTAGTGCGTGAGGGTTTATAAATAGTGATTTGTTGGTTGTGATGGGGCGGGCTAGCTTTTGGGCGTCAGGGTAATCCGGTTTGCACGGATGTCTTCTCAGTGTAAGGGAGATGCTATACGTTGTTTAGCTATACTCTGGTTTTGCCAAGCGCACCTTCCGGTACACTTACCATGTTACGACTTGCCTCCCCTTTGCAGCTTTGGTTAATTAGTAATATATTTTTTTGAGTCTTGGGGAGAGTGACGGGCGGTGTGTACGCGCTTCAGGGCCGGTTTCAGTGGAGCGTGCTGGTCTCCTCTTACTACTAAATCCTCCTTCAGGCAGGGTTTTCAGAATGCCATTCGTGTTCATTAGAGGTTATTGAATGTAGCCCATTTCTTCCCTCCTCATTCGCTACACCTCGACCTGGCGTTTTTGGCTTTGCCGGTCTTGCTTACTATGGGGTCTTCACAGGGTAAGCTGACGACGGCGGTATATAGGCGGACAAGACAAGAAAAGGTGAGGTTGAACGGGGATTATCGGTTCCAGAACAGGCTCCTCTAGGTGGATCTAAAGCACCGCCAAGTCCTTTGGGTTTTAAGCTAATGCTCGTAGTCCCCGGGCGGATAATATAGGTATGGTACTATCAATGTTTAGGGCTAAGCATAGTGGGGTATCTAATTCCAGTTTGTATCTTAGCTTTCGTGGGGTCAGTAAAAGTAAAGCCACTTTCGTAATTGAGTTTCACTTATTCGTATGCGTATAACAGCTTTGAAGTCGTTCGGCTTTAGTCAGGTAATAATCTTAACCACTCTTTACGCCGAAGGCTATCAACTTGGGTCTCTCGTATAACCGCGGTGGCTGGCACGAGATTTACCGGCCCTCTTAGCACTAACTAAGTCAAGCTTTCGCTTATGGCTTAATATTTATCACTGCTGAATTCCCTTGGGGGTGTGGCTAAGCAAGGCGTCGTGGGCTAATGTGTATGTGCCTGATACCGGCTCCTCGGCTCCAGTCAGGGGACGTAGGGCATCCTCACGGGGGGGCAGATACTGGCATGTGTAAGTCTAGCTAGAGCTGACAGCAAAGTCAGGACCAAGCCTTTGTGCTCTCGGAGCTTTCTAGGGCTCATCTTAACATCTTCAGTGTTATGCTTTGGTTAAGCTACGACAGC